CCATTTCAATATTATCTTCAATTGTATCTTTGGCATTTTCTTATTTATTTATTATCAGTTTCAGTTAATGTGAATATAAATAGTTAAATCTAAATAGTTAATAGAAATAGAAACTATAACTATATATAAAATAGAATAGATATAAAAGATAGCGGGTAGCGGGAATCGAACCCGCATCGTTAGCTTGGAAGGCTAGGGGTTATAGTCGACGTCGATTCAGTATTTTGAGCATCTCTAATTCAAAACCGAGCATGAAACTTTGGTTTCATTCGGCTCCTTTATGGAAATGAGTAAATTACGAGATCTATGATCTGAACAAAATTCTCAAAAAATTCTACCCATAACATCTACGTCAGCTTTTGGTCTGAATACAGACAAAACGAAATAGCTTTCTAGATGATCCCTCTAGAATAAGGGTGATTATAACAACAATCTTTCTAGTTACTCCGTTCTTTATTTCATATTAAATTAAATATAATATTTATTTCATCTTCTTTACTTTAAATGTTATTTATTTATTTTAAATAAAATAAATAAATTTTAATTTAATATTCAATTCTATTGAATATTCTTAAATTGGTGAAATATAAATATTATTACTTATTAGATTAATTCTTTAATATTCTTAGGATCCTGAGGAAAAGTATTTTTTTCCACCGAGCTAAAACAATATGTTGATGCCTCTAGTAAACCAAAGGCATCGTTTCATAGCTATTTTGCTTCAATCTCTTTCCTACAAAATAAAAAATTGAAGATTTAGTTACGGTTAGAAATTTGAAAAGAACTTTCTAGCTTCAGCCATGGATCCCTTACTCATACTTATTCAATTGGAAGTTTTGATCCAATTCTAATAATTCTGTTTCGTTATTTCATAATCCAATTTTTCAATGTCTAAGCGACTTTTGGATACAAATCACGAGAATGCGTATTTTCTCCGGAATTGGTCATTGAGAGGAAAAGGATTCAATCCTTTTTAGAAATAAAGTTTTTGATCGGCATACGAACCAAGCCGAAGGATCCCTTAACTGTATAAAGGGCTATTAAAACGAATCACACTTTTACCACTAAACTATACCCGCTACAATCCGATTATTGTATACAAATATACCTTTTGTCGAACAGGGGAATTTTGATACTCAAAATAGGGGTCATCACAAAATCGTTTTTCGTGGGGAGAGTCAAATTCAATCTTAATATATTTGAATATTAAGAACATTCAATAGAATATAATTCTAATAGAATAGAATAATAAATAATATAAGAATATAAGAACTAATAAAATAACAAGCATTTTTTTATTTCTAACTCTTTATTTATAATTCGTTGGAACAAAAAAAGGCCCGGCTGACTACTGACCAGGCCATGAGAATAAGAAGAGCCTTTCGAACAAAACCAACGCAAAGAAAAGAGGACCTCTTTAGCCTTCTTTCTTTTTAATATTTTGGTTCTTTCAGGCTCTTCCTTATACCCCCCTTTTTTTTAATAAACAAAATTGATAATTTTTACAATTACAATATAATATATAATATATTTAATATTATATTAAAAAAAATAGAATTCTCATTAGAATAAAGAAGAAGAAAGATTCCTTAGTTTATGTGTAATGTAGCATAGGAATTATCAAGTTGAATTTGGAGAGATGGCTGAGTGGACTAAAGCGGCGGATTGCTAATCCGTTGTACGGGTTATTCGTACCGAGGGTTCGAATCCCTCTCTTTCCATTTTCGCGGATGATTTTATTTTTTTTTTTTTCAAATTTCGCAATCCCTTGGTTCTTATTCTTAGTTTCGTAGTTAAATGTGTGTACTAGATAAAATCACAAGAAAGTTGAAAAATAAAAACTCTTTTTAGTTTAGTCTTATTCTTCACGTCCAGGATTACGCCCTGGATCATTAGATAGGAACCCAAAGATGAAGAGAGAAACAAAAAATATCACTACTGTGTACACAAAGAGTTTGAGAGTAAGCATTACAAATCTCCAAGATTTTTTCTTTTTTTTTTATAAAAAAGAGAATAGATTATCCATTTTTCTACCACATATTCAAGTTTGGCACCAAGAAATGAAATTCTTTCTAAAAAATAATTTTCAAAATTTCATTTGAAATAATAGTTCTTCATTTAAAAAATATCTTTCCTAATTAGATATTGTAAGGACCCTAGTAGGGTCTTTCACTGGAAAGGATCAAAACAAAAAAAGGGAAATGAAGTAAGTCGGGTTTTTTACAACTATCCAATACTGTTAATGAATGTTTGAATCGAGATTTCAAACTGTAAATCTTATAAGATCTTACTAAATTTTTTTTAGAATTAGAATTTTTATTGGTAAAATCATGAATTTTCTAAGATATTATTAAGGATCTCATCGAAAACTTACAGCAGCCTGCCAAACAAAAGCTAAGAGAAAAAAGAGCACAGGTATGACTGGCATAAAATCTACGATTGGATTCAAAAAAGCATAGGCTTCGGGCAATTTGCCGAAGAAAAAACTACTCGAATAAAGGGCAGAATTAAGACAGATCAAACTAAAGATCTTAAGCATAACAGACATTTTTTGTTCTTGGAGAGAATTGCCTTTTGATTGAGTTATTGATATAAGGAAAGGGGGAGTAAGTACGGTAGGCAAAAACTACTTCTTCCTCTTTTTGCTCTTTTTGTTTGAACCCCCATAATCAAAAATTCTCAAGGAGAATCGCAAAAATCATACTTTCATACAATATCTTAATTGAATTCTATGTAATGATCAATATGCAATGATCAATCAATTCAATTGAATTCAATATCTACACATATTAAACTACGCATCTCAAAAGCCTAGTAACAATCGAATCGATTCTATAGATATTTGAAATCGAGTTGACAAACAACCAATACTTACTTTAATTTTTATAAGTGTCGAGGACAAATCGAAATGGGGCGTCGCCAAGTGGTAAGGCAACGGGTTTTGGTCCCGCCATTCGGAGGTTCGAATCCTTCCGTCCCAGAGCATTTTATTTTTATTTTCTTATTGAATTCTATGAGACTCAAATTTTGGTTTTAACTTTCATTGAATCTTTCAGTTCTGTTTCAATTTGAATGTTAGATGGAGTGTGATTCTTGTTTTGAATTTAGATCTTCGACAAATCTTTTTTTTTAGTGAACAAAGGAGGAATCGAGATATGAAAGAATCTCTATTCCCCATCCCATTTTTCTATCCCATAAAAGAGGCGGCCTCGATTAGTAATAGTAATTCATTTGTTTTTTTTTGTTTTTTGTGGGTCTCTTGGATTCTAACCAACTAACCTAAGGAGGTTGGTCCTAATTCAATTCGCTCAATAGGATGTCTTTGTCCAAATCTCATTAACAAACAAACAAGTAACCGATTTGTTTTCTTTGAATATTTTTTTGAAGTATTTCGGGTTTGGCTCTAATGAAAAATGAGAAATCTATATAGCGCTGTGGTGATTTATCAATTTTATTTACTTTAGAGCAAGATTAGATTGTCGAAAGGGTAATGACTCCGGAGTTAAACAATATGAAATGAAACAATTTCAATTTCTGAAATTCAATATTTTTCAAATAAATATTGAAATTTGAATATAGATTATTCATATTATGTTTCCGAAGGGATCTTGCTAAGACTTCTTTAGAAAAATCTTTACCCCAGCTATCTAATCTATAATACTAATTTATCTAGAATCTAGTATCTTTATATATAGTATATAGAAATATAAATAGAGAAAACTTATAGATCATGATGTCTACACATCAACCGAACCAATAATAGAACCTATGACTATTCATGATTCCATAATTGAATCAAGTCCATACCGGTTCCAAATTAAAATTATAGGAATGTTATGGTAAAACTTCGTTTGAAACGATGTGGTAGAAAGCAACGTGCGACTTGAAGGCCACGATCCGTTGTGGATTGTTACATCCACCATTTGATATAGGAATGAAGATGCTCTTGGCTCGACATCATTTGTTCTGTTCCACGAGAACCCTTGTTGGGTTTTCATGGAAATAGTTCATGATGAAGCTCGAGTAGTTAGTTTTTTTTGGGGGCAGGGATCTAGGGTTAATGCCAATCAATAAATTGGAACAACTTCGTAAACATATCTTCGATATAGAAAGAATCCAATTCGAGGAAGTTTCCAAAAAGTTATTAGACTTGATCAAACTTTTTCGATCCGAAGTGTATCATGCGGGAATCCACCGTCTGTAGGATTCTTTGGTAGAAAGAAATAAAAAAAAGGTATGTTGCTGCCATTTTGAAAGGAAAGTCTTAATAAACACCGAAGTAATGTCTAAACCCAATGATTCAAAACAAACTATCAAAGGATCCCAGAACAAGCAAACGCCGTTTTAATTGTCTCAATCACTGGATCAGACGGAAGAATCCAAATTCATTTGATTTTAAACGAGACAAGCATAGGGGGAGTAAAGACCGCTCAAGAAATGAAATTTTCTAAAACTTTTTATTTGAGAATTATCCAATTTGAGTTATGAGAGTAGGAATGATTTATTTTTATGAAGGAAGAAGCAAAAAATTAAATCAAAGTCTAATTGATTTTTTGTTCTAATTTAGAAATTTCATACATAGGCAAAACAAAACCTCGAATCCTTCATTTTTCTCGAGCCGTACGAGGAGAAAACTTCCTATACGTTTCTAGGGGGGGTGTTGCTCGTCTACATCTATCCCAATGAGCCGTCTATCGAATCGTTGCAATTGATGTTCGATCCCGAAGAGAAGGAAAAGATCTTCGGAAATTGGGTTTTTATGATCCGATAAGGAATCAAACTTATTTAAATGTTCCGGCTATTCTATATTTCCTCGAAAAAGGTGCTCAACCTACAGGAACTGTTCAGGATATTTTAAAGAGGTCGGGGGTGGAACTTCGTCCTAATCAAGCGAAATTCAATTAAGGAAAAAATTTGGGAAATACAAAAATAGAAGATCAAAGTTAGACTTATAACCACCCTTTTTGTATTTCCTGCTCTATTTGTATATCTTTTTTAGA